TCGTAAAGCAATGAAAAAAGCTATTGAATTAACTGAACAGGCGGGTACAAAAGGAATTCAAGTACAAATTGCGGGACGTATCGATGGAAAAGAAATTGCACGTGTCGAATGGATCAGAGAAGGTAGGGTTCCTCTCCAAACCATTCGAGCAAAAATCGATTATTGTTCTTATACAGTTCGAACTATTTATGGGGTATTAGGCATAAAAATTTGGATATTTGTAAACGAAGAATAATAAACTTTGCCTTTTCGTTAACGTTGTATCTAGCGAAAAAAACAAAAAAATGAAAAATTCTTCTATTCTTATTCTGTTAAATAAATTTTAATAAATTTTATAAGATTGAATAAAAATTCGATTAATCATTTGATATTGATATAATTGCTATGCTTAGTGTGCGACTCGTTGCGTTGGTTTATTTTTTTTTAAATGATTAGAATTCAACAAAAAAATAAACCAACTCGTAGTAGTAGTATTAATTAATTAATTAATAACTATTAATTAATAACTATAGAACTAATAACCAACTCATCGCTTCGCATTATCTGGATCTAAAGAACCAGTCAAGATATAAGTAAAGATATAATATATTGGCGATATCATTATACCAACTGAAATATTGCATAAAAAAAAAGAAAAACGAATCTGATTATGAGTTGTGAAGCAATAAGAATATATGGATAAATGAAAGGGTGAAAGAAAGAGAGAAAAAGAATATCAATGATATCGAATTCTAATATGTAAGGTCTATGAGTCATGTCATAAAAGGTAGTGTAATAAAGCATCAATATTAATTAATCCATAATTAGATAACTATATTGATCGAACAAACAAATCAAGAGCCCCGAGTCACTAAAAACTGAGAATGTTGACTAAGAAAAAAACAAAATGGAATTAATTAGAATTATTAATTTAATTTGAATTAGAGGCTCCATTGTACAATTGAGACCTAACCATTAAGCGAGAAGCGATGGGAACGACGGAACCTGTGAATGCCTAAGATTTTATTAAAAACAAATCTTAATGATTCATTGGGTGGGATGGCGGAAGGAACCAAAAATCAATCCATTTATTCTGAGGAATCATGTTCTGAGGAGTCATGGGCTAACCGTACATCTGAAATAGATAATGAAAGAGTAAATATTCGCCCGCGAAAATTTGGATTTTATTGGATTTCTAAATAGGGGCCAATCCGAGATGGTAATAAAAGGAAAAACAAAATAAAGATTCGTTAGAACCTTATAACATAAGAAAACAACATTATCTATTTATATCTAGATAACAAGAATGGTCTATAATAGAAAAAGAATATTTGTAACAAAGAATACTTGTTTAGTTTTATATCAAAACAAGATATACAAATTTCCAATAAACCAATAGATTAGATGAAATCTCAAAAAGTCCCACCACGATTCGATATATTATTCATGAAATCCATGTATATTTATATTCTATTTTAATCGTTTCATTCGCGAGGAGCCGTATGAGGTGAAAATCTCATGTACGGTTCTGTAGTAGAGATGGAATGGAGAAAAAACCATCAACTATAACCCCAAAAAAACCAGATTCCGTAAACAACATAGAGGAAGAATGAAAGGAATATCCTCTCGAGGTAATCATATTTGCTTCGGTAGATATGCTCTTCAAGCACTTGAACCCACTTGGATCACATCTAGACAAATAGAAGCAGGGCGGCGAGCAATGTCACGAAATGCCCGCCGCGGTGGAAAAATATGGGTACGCATATTTCCAGACAAGCCGGTTACAGTAAGACCTACAGAAACACGTATGGGGTCAGGAAAAGGATCTCCCGAATATTGGGTAGCTGTCGTTAAACCGGGTAGAATACTTTATGAAATGGGCGGAGTCACAGAAAATATAGCCAGAAAGGCTATTGCAATAGCAGCATCCAAAATGCCTATACGAACTCAATTCATTATTTCGGCATAATAATTAGAACCAAAGGAAAGAGGTCTTTGGGATGAAAAAAAAAAAACAATTGCAATTGTAGGTTTCTTTTTTTTTTTTTTGATACACAATATTTCTTTTTTTTTTTACTTCGCCCTTTGCACTGAAAGAACAGAGAAAAAAATGATATGATTCAACCTCAAACCCATTTGAATGTAGCCGATAACAGCGGGGCCCGCGAATTGATGTGTATTCGAATCATAGGAACTAGTAATCGACGATATGCCTATATTGGTGACGTTATTGTTGCTGTAATCAAGGAAGCAGTACCAAATACACCGTTAGAAAGATCAGAAGTGATCAGAGCTGTAATTGTACGTACTTGTAAAGAACTCAAACGTAACAACGGTATGATAATACAATATGATGATAATGCTGCAGTTGTCATTGATCAAGAAGGAAATCCAAAAGGAACTCGAATTTTTGGTGCGATCGCTCGGGAATTGAGACAGTTAAATTTCACTAAAATAGTTTCATTAGCACCCGAAGTATTATAAGACGAGACTATGATATATTTATAGTACTATGATATATTTATAGTATTTGAATGAAATAGATTAATTAATAGATTGATTATGTCTCACGCATATACCTTTTTTTTGTAATTATTATAAAAATATTTAAAAATTCAATAATTCATAAATAAAAAATAAATAAAATAGAAAAAATTAAAAATATTAAATATATAAATATATTATATAAATATATTTTTAAAATATATTTAAAATATATTAATTATTATAATTATTATAATTATATTAATTATTAATAAAATATATAAAATATATAATAATAATCAAAATCAAAATAATGAATTTAAATAATTAATAAAAGAGCATGTTGATTGTATCAAAAGTCAAGGGCAACAATCATTTTATCATGGGTAAGGACACCATTGCTGACATAATAACCTCTATACGAAATGCTGACATGAATAGAAAAGGGACGGTTCGAATACCATCTACTAATATAACCGAAAACATTGTTACAATACTTTTTCGAGAAGGTTTTATTGAAAACGTGAGAAAACATAGGGAAAGCAACAAATATTTTTTAGTTTTAACTCTACGGCATAGAAGAAATAGGAAAGGGTCATATAAAACGATTTTGAATTTAAAACGAATCAGTAGACCTGGTCTACGAATCTATTCTAATTATCAACGAATTCCTAGAATTTTAGGAGGGATGGGGATTGTAATTCTTTCTACTTCTCGGGGTATAATGACAGATCGAGAGGCTAGATTAGAAAGAATCGGCGGAGAAATTTTATGTTATATATGGTAATCTTTCTGATATCTGAATTCTATGAGAAACTTACATACATTTTTGTGAAAAAAGAGAGAGAAAAAGTGGGTTTCTAATATCACTCCACCATACATTAGTTAATACGGGAAAGGGGTTTTAACTGCAATAGAAATAAAATCATGAGGGTTTAATTACTAAATCACTTCCCAATGGTATGTTCCCGTTTCGTTCCTATAATGACAATAAGATTCTAGATAATGACAATATAGATTCTAGGTGGTCATGTTTCCGGAAGGATTCGACATAGTTTTATACGTATACTACCGGGAGATAAAGTAAAAAATAGAAGTAAATCATTTTGATTCAAGCGGAGGGTTATAGACTCCGGAACAAAAATTGGAATGATTATACTGTTTTTCAACTTCAACATTCTTTTTTTTTTTTTTATGGGGATACAATTAGAAGTTAAAAATTTCAGGAAACCCTATTCTCTTCCAATAAAAAAATTCGGAATTCAGTTAAGGAATAACAAATATGAAAATAAGGGCCTCCGTTCGTAAAATTTGTGAAAAATGTCGACTGATTCGTAGACGCGGACGAATTATAGTAATTTGTTCCAATCCAAGACATAAACAAAGACAAGGATAATCTTTCAAAAAAATAAATCCAAAAAACAAAAAAAAAAGGGGGCTTGACCGGATGCACAAAAAAAAATAAAAAAAAAAAAAAAAATCAAAAAATAGAAAGGATCTGCTTTTGACATGAAATGGATATATCCATATATCTCTGACTTCTATTTATGAGATAATAAAATATGGGAAAACCTATACCAAAAATTGGTTCACGTAGAAATGGACGTATTGGTTCACGTAAGAATGCGCGTAAAATACCAAAGGGAGTTATTCATGTTCAAGCTAGTTTTAACAATACCATTGTGACTATTACAGATGTACGGGGTCAGGTGATTTCTTGGTCCTCCGCCGGTACTTGTGGATTCAAGGGTACAAGAAGGGGGACGCCTTTTGCCGCTCAAACCGCAGCAGGAACTGCTATTCGGACAGTAGCGGATCAAGGTATGCAACGAGCAGAAGTCATGATAAAAGGTCCCGGTCTCGGAAGAGATGCAGCATTAAGAGCTATTCGTAGAAGTGGTATACTATTAAGTTTCATACGGGATGTAACCCCTATGCCACATAATGGATGTAGGCCCCCTAAAAAAAGACGTGTGTAAAAGGATAAATAAACATTGAAGAGATTTCAAGAGAAATAAATAATTCAAATTCAAGGATTTGATCAAAATTGATTATTATGGTTCGAGAGAAAGTAAGAGCATCCACTCGGACACTGCAGTGGAAGTGTGTTGAATCAAGAGCAGACAGTAAGCGTCTTTATTATGGACGCTTTATTCTGTCTCCACTTAGGAAAGGTCAAGCCGACACAATAGGCATTGCGATGCGAAGAGCTTTGCTCGGAGAAATAGAGGGAACATGTATCACACGTGCAAAATCTGAGAAAATACCACATGAATATTCTACCATAGCGGGTATTCAAGAATCAGTACATGAAATTTTAATGAATTTGAAAAAAATTGTATTGAGAAGTAATCTCTATGGAACTCGGGACGCGTCTATTTGGGTCAAGGGTCCTGGATATGTAACTGCTCAAGACATAATTTTACCACCTTCTGTGGAAATCGTTGATAATACACAACATATAGCTAACCTAACAGAACCTATAAATTTTTGTATTGGATTACAAATCGAGAGGAATCGCGGATATCGTATAAAAA